CATATTTTTTTCCATCAAGAGAGTTTTATAAAACTCTTGGACTCCCGAATTTGGAGTATCCTACTTTCACGCAATTCACAGGGTTCAACAAGCAATCGATATTTCACGATCAAGTATGTAGTACTCTTTGTAGTAGCGGTCCTTATATATCGTATTAACAATCGAAAAATGGTCGAAAGAAAAAATCCCTATTTGACAAGGCTTCTTCCTATACCTATGAATTCCATTGGACCCAAAAATGATACATTGGAAGAATCATCTGAGTCTTCCAATATCAATAGGTTGATTGTTCCGCTCCTGTATCTTCCAAAAGGAAAAAAGATCTCTGAGAGTTCTTTCCTGGATCCGAAAGAGAGTACTCGGGTTCTCCCAATAACTAAAAAGTATATCATGCCTGAATTTAACTGGGGTTCGCGGTGGTGGAGGAACTGGATAGGAAAAAAGAGCTATTCTAGTTGTAAGATATCTAATGAAACCATCGCTGGAATTGAGATCTCATTCAAAGAGAAAGATATCAAATATCTGGAGTTCCTTTTTGTATATTATATGGATGATCCGATCCGTAAGGACCATGATTGGGAATTTTTTGATCGTCTTTCCCCGAGAAAGAGGCGAAACATAATCAACTTGAATTCGGGACAGCTATTCGAAATCTTAGTGAAAGACTGGATTTATTATCTCATGTTTGCTTTTCGTGAAAAAATACCAAAGGAAGTGGAGGGTTTCTTCAAACAACAAGGGACTGGGTCAATTATTCAATCAAATGATATTGAGCATGTTTCGCATCTCTTCTTGAGAAACAAGCGGGCTATTTCTTTGCAAAATTGTGCTCAATTTCATATGTGGCAATTCCGTCAAGATCTCTTCGTTAGTTGGGGGAAGAGTCCGCACGAATCGGATTTTTTGAGGAACATGTCACAAGAGAATTGGATTTGGTTAGACAATGTGTGGTTGGGAAACAAGGATCGGTTTTTTAGCAAGGTACGGAATGTATCATCAAATCTTCACTATGATTCCACGAGATCTAGTTTCATTCAAGTAACGGATTCTAGCCAATTGAAAGGATCTTCTGATCAATCCAAGGATTCTTTCGATTCCATTAGGAATGAGGATTCGAAATATCACACATTGATCAATCAAAGAGAGATTCAACAACTAAAAGAAAGATCGATTCTTTGTTGGGATCCTTCCTTTCTTCAAACGGAACGAACAGAGATAGAATCAGAGCGATTCCTTAAAAACCTTTCTGGATATTCCTCAATGTGCCGACTATTCATGGAACGTGAGAAGCAGATGAATAATCATCTGCTTCCGGAAGAAATCGAAGAATTTCTTGGGAATCCTGCAAGAGCCACTCGTTCTTTTTTCTCTGACAGATGGTCAGAACTTCATCTGGGTTCGAATCCTACTGATAGGTCTACTAGAGATCAGAAATTGTTGAAAAAAGAACAAAAGAAACATCTTGCTCTTTCCAGGCGATCGGAAAAGAAAGAAATAGTGAATTTATTCAAGATAATTATGTACTTACAAAATACCGTCTCAATTCATCCTATTTCATCCTATCGAGGATGTGATATGGTTCCAAAGGGTGAACTGGACAGTTCCAATAAGATTTCATTCTTGAACAAAAATCCATTTTGGGGTTTCTTTCATCTATTCCATGACCGGAACAGGGGGAGATACACGTTACACCACGATTTTGAATCAGAAGATATATTTCAAGAAATGGCAGATCTATTCACTCTATCAATAACCGAGCCGGATCTGGTGTATCATAAGGAATTTGATTTTTCTATTGATTCCTCCGGATTGGATCAAAAACATTTCTTGAATGAGTTATTGAACTCCAGGGATGAATCGAAAAAGCACTCTTTATTGGTTCTACCTCCTCTTTTTTATGAACAGAATGAATCTTTTTATCGAAGGATCATAAAAAAATGGGTCCAGACCTCTTGCGGGAATAATTTGGAAGATCCAAAACCTAAAATAGTTGTATTTGCTAGCAACAACATAATGGAGGCAGTCAATCAATATAGATTGATCCGAAATCTGATTCAAATCCAATATAGCACCCATGTTTACATAAGAAATGTATTGAATCGATTCAATTGCAACTTCGAATATGGAATTCAAAGGTATCAAATAGGAAATGATACTCTGAATCATCGAACTAGAATGAAATACACGATCAACCAACATTTATCAAATTTGAAAAAGAGTCAGAAGAAATGGTTCGATCCTCTTATTTTGATTTCTCGAATGGAGAGATCTATGAATTGGGATCCTAATGCATATAGATACAAATGGTCCAATGGGAGCAAGAATTTCCAGGAACATTTGGACTATTTCATTTCTGAGCAGAATAGCCTTCAAGTAGTGTTCGATCGATTACATATTAATCAATATTCGATTGATTGGTCTGAGGTTATCGACAAAAAAGATTTGTCTAAGTCACTTTGTTTATTTTTGTCCAAGTTACTTCTTTTTTTGCCCAAGTTTCTTCTCTTTTTGTCTAACTCACTTCCTTCTTTTTTCTTTGTGAGTTTTGGGGGTATCTCCATTCATAGGTCCGAGATCCACATCTATGAATTGAAAGGTCCGAATGATCCACTCTGTAATCAGTTATTAGAATCAATAGGTCTTCAAATCTTTCATTTGAAAAAAAGGAAACCCTTATTATTGGATGACCAAGATACTTCCCAAAAATCGAAATTCTTGATCAATGGAGGAACAATATCACCATTTTTGTTCAATAAGATACCAAAGTGGATGATTGACTCATTCCATACTAGAAAGAATCGCAGGAAATCTTTTGATAACACAGATTCCTATTTCTCAATGATATCCCACGATCCAGACAATTGGCTGAATCCCGTGAAACCATTTCATAGAAGTTCATTGATATACTATTTTTATAAAGCAAATCAACTTCGATTCTTGAATAATCAATATCACTTCTGCTTCTATTGTAACAAAAGATTCCCTTTTTATGTGGAAAAGGCCCGTATCAATAATTATGATTTTACGTATGGACAATTCCTAAAAATCTTGTTCATTCGCAACAAAATCTTTTCTTTTTGCGATGGTCAAAAAAAACATGCTTTTTTGAAGAGAGATACTATTTCACCAATCGAGTTACAGGTATCTAACATATTGATACCTAACGATTTTCCGCAAAGTGGCGACGAAGGGTATAACTTCTACAAATCTTTCCATTTTCCAATTCGATACGATCCATTCGTTCGTGGAGCTATTTACTCGATCGCAGACATTTCTGGAACACCTCTAACAGAGGGACAAATAGTCCATTTTGAAAAAACTTATTGTCAACCTCTTTCAGATATGAATATACCTGATTCAGAAGGGAAGAACTTGTATCAGTATCTCAATTTCAATTCAAACATGGGTTGGATTCACACTCCATGTTCTGAGAAATATTTACCATCCGAAAAAAGGAAAAAACGGAGTTCTTGTCTACAAAAATGCCTTGAGAAAGGTCAGATGTATAGAACCTTTCAACAAGATAGTGTTTTTTCAACTCTCTCAAAATGGAATCTATTCCAAACATATATACCATGGTTCCTTACCTCGACGGGGTACAAATATCTAAATTTCATATTTTTAGATACTTTTTCAGACCTATTGCCGATACTAAGTAGCAGCCAAAAATTTGTATCCATTTTTCATGATATTATGCATGGGTCAGATATATTATGGCGAATTCGTCAGATTCCATTGTGTCTTCCACAATGGAATCTGATAAGTGAGATTCCGGGTAATTGTTTCCATAATCTTCTTCTGTCCGAAGAAATGACTCATCGAAATAATGAGTTACTATTGATATCGACACATCTGAGATCGCTAAATGTTCAGGAGTTCTTCTATTCAATCCTTTTCCTTCTCCTTGTTGCTGGATATCTCGTTCGTACACATCTTCTCTTTGTTTCTCGAGTCTATAGTGAGTTACAGACAGAGTTCGAAAAGGTAAAATCTTTGATGATTCCATCATACATGATTGAGTTGCGAAAACTTCTGGATAGGTATCCTACATCTGAACTGAATTCTTTCTGGTTAAAGAATCTCTTTCTAGTTGCTCTGGAACAATTAGGAGATTCTCTAGAAGAAATACGGAGTTTTGCTTTTGGTGGCAACATGCTATGGGGTGGTGGTCCCGCTTATGGGGTCAAATCCATACGTTCTAAGAATAAATCTTGGAATCTCATCGATCTCATAAGTATTATACCAAATCCCATCAATCGAATCGCTTTTTCGAGAAATACGAGACATCTAAGTCATCCAAGTAAAGCAATCTATTCCTTGATAAGAAAAAGAAAAAACGTGAATGGTGATTGGATTGATGATCAAATAGAATCCTGGGTCTCGAACACTGATTCGATTGATGATAAAGAAAAAGAATTCTTGGTTCAGTTTTCTACCTTAACAACAGAAAAAAGGATTGATCAAATTCTATTGAGTCTTACTCATAGTGATCTTTTATCAAAGAATAACTCTGGTTATCAAATAAGTGAACAACCGGGAGCAATTTACTTACGATACTTAGTTGACATTCATAAAAAGTATCTAATGATTTATGAATTCAATACATCCTGTTTAGTAGAAAGACGTATATTCCTTGCTAATTATCAGACAATTACTTATTCACAAACCTTGTGGGGGGCTAATAGTTTTCATTTCCGAAAACCCTTTTCGCTCCGCTTAGCCCTACCTTCCCCTAGTAGGGGTATTTTAGTGATAGGTTCTATAGGAACTGGACGATCCTATTTGGTCAAATACCTAGCGACAAACTCCTATGTTCCTTTCATTACAGTATTTCTGAACAAGTTCCTGGATAACAAGCCTAAGGGTTTTCTTATTGATGATAGTGACGATATTGATGATAGTGACGATAGTGACGATATCGACCGTGACCTTGATATGGAGCTGGAGCTTCTAACTATGATGAATACGCTAACTATGGATATGATGCCAGAAATAGACCG